ATAAGTCCCTCCCTACAACTCATGAATTAAGAATTCGCACAACGACAAGGTCTACTCGACGGGAATTAGCCGTGAATGAAATCAAACCTTTCGCAGGAATCTTTCACAAAGACTATAATCAACTAATCAGAATGGTTCATTATTAGACCTAGACCATTTTGTATTTGATTCGCCAAATACATCATTATTGTATACTCGTTCCTATGTATGGCGCAACCCAATCCCAGTTTTTCCACTTTGTAATCCCGTCAATCGAAATATCTAACTAATAATAAATTCACTCTTGACAGTGATCTATGTTGTAGATGTAAATCCTAGAGGGGAATGGGGTTGGTTGAACTTGAAAATTCATGCATTGAATGAGTAAACAATGGAATTGGATTCGGTTGGATGCGACTGAAGTACTAACTGCTAACTCCTAATTCTTTTTCAATTCCCGGAGCCATTTTGTCTCGCTCGGGGAATTTTTTTTTTGTTTGTCAAAAATTTGACCTCTTTCACTTGTTTATGATTATGAGAATCAATCCTACTCCTTCCGGTCCTGGGGTTTCTACACTTGAAGAAAAACAACCGGGGCGTATTGCTCAAATCATTGGTCCGGTATTGGATGTATCCTTTCCCCCCGGCAAGATGCCTAATATTTACACCGCTTTGGTAGTGAAGGGTCAAGATACTGCCGGCCAGCAAATTAATGTGACTTGTGAGGTACAGCAATTATTAGGAAATAATCGAGTGAGAGCTGTAGCTATGAGTGCTACAGATGGTCTGATGAGAGGAATGGATGTGATTGACACGGGAGCTCCTCTAAGTGTTCCAGTCGGTGGATCGACTCTCGGACGAATTTTCAACGTTCTTGGAGAACCTGTTGATAATTTAGGTCCTGTAGATATTCGAAAAACATCGCCTATTCATAGATCCGCGCCTGCTTTTATAGAATTAGATACCAAATTATCTATTTTTGAAACCGGGATTAAAGTCGTGGATCTTTTAGCGCCTTATCGTCGTGGGGGAAAAATAGGACTATTCGGTGGAGCTGGAGTGGGTAAAACAGTACTCATCATGGAATTGATCAACAACATTGCCAAAGCTCACGGGGGTGTATCCGTATTTGGCGGAGTAGGCGAACGTACTCGTGAAGGGAATGACCTTTACATGGAAATGAAAGAGTCTGGAGTGATTAATGAACAAAATATTGCAGAATCAAAAGTAGCTCTAGTCTATGGGCAGATGAATGAACCGCCGGGAGCTCGTATGAGGGTTGGTTTGACTGCCCTAACCATGGCAGAATATTTCCGGGATGTTAATAAACAAAACGTCCTTCTATTTATCGACAATATTTTCCGTTTTGTACAAGCAGGATCTGAAGTATCCGCCTTATTGGGCAGAATGCCTTCTGCTGTGGGTTATCAACCTACTCTTAGTACAGAAATGGGTTCTTTGCAAGAAAGAATTACTTCTACCAAAAAGGGATCCATAACTTCTATTCAAGCAGTTTATGTCCCTGCGGACGATTTAACCGACCCCGCCCCTGCTACGACATTTGCACATTTAGATGCGACTACCGTACTCTCCAGAGGACTCGCTGCCAAAGGGATCTATCCAGCAGTAGATCCTTTAGATTCCACGTCAACTATGCTACAACCTCGGATTGTTGGTCAGGAACATTACGAAACTGCGAAAAGAGTTAAGCAAACTTCACAACGTTATAAAGAACTTCAGGACATTATAGCTATCCTTGGGTTGGACGAATTGTCGGAAGAGGATCGTTTAACTGTAGCAAGAGCACGAAAAATGGAACGTTTCTTATCACAACCCTTCTTCGTAGCAGAAGTCTTTACTGGTTCTCCAGGGAAATATGTTGGTCTAGCAGAAACAATTAAGGGGTTTCAACTGATCCTTTCCGGAGAATTAGATGGTCTTCCTGAGCAGGCCTTTTATTTGGTAGGTACCATCGATGAAGCTACCGCGAAGGCTATGAACTTAGAAGTGGAGAGCCAGAAATGACTTTTAATCTTTGTGTATTGACTCCTAATCAAATTGTTTGGGATGCAGAAGTGAAAGAAATCATTTTATCTACTAATAGTGGCCAAATTGGTGTATTACCAAATCACGCCCCTATTGCCACCGCTCTAGATATAGGTATATTGAGAATACGTCTTAACGACCAATGGGTAAAAATAGCTCTCATGGGTGGTTTCGCTAGAATAGGCAATAATGAGATCACCATTTTAGTAAATGATGCGGAAAAAGATAGTGACATTGATCCACAAGAAGCTCAGCAAACTCTTGAAATAACTGAAGCTAACTTGAGTAGAGCTGAAGGCAAGAGACAAACAATTGAGGCAAATTTAGCTGTCAAACGAGCTCGGACACGAATGGAGACTCTCGATGTTATTTCACCTCTCCTTGGGACACCCAAATAATCCCACATTTATCCCACGGATTTGGATTCTTCCAATTGAATCCCCGACAATGTAGGGGGAATCTGGGCCAACCCAAAAAGAACTAGAATCCGAGGATTGGGGGGAATAAATACAAAAGATGGTGGGTAGCAAAACTTATGCGATACCAGTGCCTCTGGTATCGAATAAGTTCTACCTACTATTGGATTTGAACCAATGACTCTCGCCGTATGAAAGCAATACTCTAACCACTGGGTTAAGTAGGTCATTTATCATCACAAAGAGAAACAGAAGGGACCCATCATATCGATGGATTGATTATAGACGAAATCTTATTTCTACGCAATACCAATCTTTGGCATGGCAGGAAACAGATCCGAAGCTATCATGTGGGATATTATATTCATCTTGACAAGAAATTCTTTACATACTAAAATAGGTAGCACAAGGGCTATAGCTCAGTTAGGTAGAGCACCTCGTTTACACGCGCGCCAATGTTTTTCAGGGGAGTCCATCATGCAATCAACAGAATTGATATTATGGAGAAATCTAGGTCTTACTCTATGTATTCGAGGAAACAAGAGAACAATAGCTTGACTTTTGGTTCGGTCCGATTTGGGTGTCAATTTTAGGCTACAAATGGACCCCACCGTTGATTTCATAATTGATAAGGTAAATACCCAGTCCATTCAATGCTAGGCATAATTGAGTCTAAGGACCTCAAACTAATATCTTTTCGTCCTATGAACTTTAAGGTGTATAAAGTTTCATATTTGACTCTTTGAGCGGAGCGATAGAGACTTCATTTCACTTAGGTTAATCTAGGCCGGAAGCAGACCTATGTCAAGGTAACTCTTCTTTGAAACACTTTGGATCGCTTTGGATCAGCATTCAAATAATGAATCAGAGCACGTGGAGCCATCTCGTTATCTTTCTGTCAAGAAAAAGTATGGCAAACTATCTGATATTTATATCAGTTGATGAAAGAGCCCAATGCAACAAAAATGCACGTTGGGTCTTTGAAATAGTTCGAATCATTTCGATAATAAAAAGTTTGATCTGTTTTACCGAGAAAGTCTACGGTTCGAATCCGTATAGCCCTAATTTTGAATGAAAATAAATTTCAATAAAAAAAAGACTCACAGAGGACAGCCCAGCCGCCCTTTGCCTACTTTTTCTTTTTTTTGTTCGTTTAATTAACCCGAAGTTCCTCACACAGCCCTTTTTTGAAATATCGTGAACAATTTCTGTGGGGCGAGCCCGCCTATGATAGATCTATATTCATAGACGGAAGGTGCCCTATCTTTTGAGAGTTGCAGATTGCGTAACCGCGGGACGGGGGATAGCGAGAGTCTGGTGAGTCTACTCCGCCTCATGGATCGCCAGTGCTTCTCTTTGAAAGATCCTCAGTTCCTCGATTAAGTGAGAAATTTCTTCCGTTTTTAAGTGGATCTTGCTCTCAAGCTCCGCTTGAAATCGTGACAATTCATCTGAGGAGAGTTGCTGCTTAGATGTTTCATACCTCTTAAGCAAGTCCTTTTGCCATTCTAGGCAAAGTTCCTGATTTTCGCTTAACCGGACATATTTGTCATAGAGTTTCGCACTTAGTCTCATAGCTCGAATTCTCGACTCCTCCGTACTTGACTCCTCCAGTTCAACGCTTCTAAAATTAGGTCCCGATTGAGTTTGTTAGTCTGCTGGTCTTCCAGAAATTGAGAATCGATCCGAGGATCCGAATTTGACTCCTCCTGTTCAACACTTCCAAAATTAGGTACAGATTGAGTTTCTCTGTCAATCTTCTCTTTCAGTACAGCGGAATGACCCTTTGTGAGAACCATGCCGCGAGACCACCTAATAGTTGGGCGTTTTGCCCATTTTTCGTCCATTTTTCCAGTTCCTTCGTCAAGTATGAAACACTCGCGGTCGTTTTTGTCATCTTAGTTTGGGCCGGACTTATCCTCTCATGGAATCGATCCCTTTCATAGCCCCAAGGATGAGGGCCAAATGTAAGATTCCTTGGCACAGATTCGTCATTCTTTGATCCTCCTTTTGGATTTTGTATTAGTCATTCTCCTATTTGATTCTCCTTCTTTGTAGACTTCCGATACATACATAATTCCTAAGTTCGACCCTATTTGTACAAAAAGGAATCAAACCATAATACCCACAGAGGAGAGGACAGCCCAGCCTCTCTTTGCCTACTTTTTCAGTCTTTTTTTGTTCGTTTAATTAACCTGAAGTTTCTCACACAGCCCTTTTTTTGAAATATCGTGAACAATCTCGGTGGGTTGAGCACCCCTTTCGAGGAAATATAGAATAGAGGGAACATTTGAATAGGTTTGCTTCTGTTTCGGATCGTAAAAACCCACTTTCCCGAGATCTCGTCCTTCTCTTCGGGATTGAACATCAATTGCAACGATTCGATAGATGGCTCATTGGGATAGATAGAGATGAACAATGCCCCCCCCTAGAAACGTATAGGAGGTTTTATCCTCGTACGGCTCGAGAAAGAATGATTTGAATTGTATAGTTTATAGTTCCAAATTGATCTCTAATATTTTCAAATTCATTACATTCATTACTATGCTTTGATTCATTTTTTCTTCCGTCCTGAAAAAGAAAAATCATCCGTACTCATAACTCAAGTTGTCTAATTCTCAAAGAGCTAAAAGGAAAATCCTTAGACGTAGCCATTTCATTTATTGAGCTGTCTCTCACCTATTTTGTTTGTCTCGTTTAGAATCCCTTTTGTAATGGTTGAGACAATTAAAAAATGGTGTTTTCTTGTTCCGGGATCCTTTATCTTTGCTTTGAATCATTGGGTTTAGACATTACTTCGATGATTTTTAATCGTTTCAAAATGGCAGCAACGTACCTTTTGCGATTTCTTTCTAGAGAAGAATCATACGAACGGTGGATTCCCGTGTGCTAGACTTATGATCGAAATCCAAATCGTTTTCTCAATTCCAACAAAATCTCCTTGAAACTTTTGTTGAATTCGGATGTTTTCGATTGATTTCTTTCTATATTGAAGATATACTTACGAAGTTTTTACCATTTATTGATTGACACTAACCCTAGACCCTTTTCCCTGAGAAATGAAAAACACTTTTCGTTCTGCTCGAGCTCCATGAGATACTATTTACAACCTAGCAAAAAAGGGTTGATCTAGTGGAACAGAACAAACTATGTCGAGCCAAGAAACATTTTTATTCCGATAAAAAATGGTGGATGTAAGGGTCCACACACGATCATGTCCTTCAAGTCGCACGTTGCTTTCTCCCACATCGTTTTAAACGAAGTTTTACCATAACATACCTCTTGTTTCAAACTCGTATGGAATTGATTCAATATGGAATCATGAATAATCATTGGCTCATATAGGCCCATAGCCCTTGTATACTTTAGACTTTTTTATATGTATTTTATGTGTATAGGTACGCATTTCGATGAGACCACTTAAAAAAAAAAGTGAAGCAGAAGATTCTAAAAACGAGTTTCGAATCGGACTGCTCTGGGACGGAAGGATTCGAACCCTCGAGTACCGGGACCAAAACCCGTTGCCTTACCGCTTGGCCACGCCCCATTTAGGCTTTTATTTCATACTAAGAAACAATAATATTGTTATTGGGTATTCGTCAATTTCCGCTCAAATCTCTATGAAATAGATTCGATTATTGCTAGGATTTAACACGTGTAGTTGTAGAATCCAACAGAATTTATTGATCATTACATATAATTCAATTAAGATAATGTATCAAAGTATTATTCCTTCTACTCTCGTTTGAGCAGGGAAGGCTTTTTGATTGGGTGATTCAAAGAAAAATAAACATTTTTGGTGTACCTTAATTACTTTATTTTTTTCCTTCTATCATATCACTCAATCAAAATACAATTAAAGAAGGAAATGTTTGTTATGCTGAATATCTTTAGTTTGATCTGTATCTGTCTTAATTCTGCCCTTCATTCAATTAGTTTTGTTTTCGCTAAATTGCCCGAGGCTTACGCTTTTTTGAATCCAATCGTAGATGTTATGCCAGTCATACCTGTTCTCTTTTTGCTCTTAGCCCTTGTTTGGCAAGCTGCTGTAAGTTTTCGATGATATTTTTACGACTGTCTTACCAACATTCCTAGTTTTTTAGGAGAAAAAGATTCTAATAATTGATAAGCTACGACAAGTCTTATATTAGGAACCCTCGATTCACACATAGAAATTTTGGGATCGCCTATTCCTCATTTTTACCTTCTACTTCCAGTGGCCAAGGACCCTACTAGTATTAATTAGGGTCCCCTAATATATATTGTATATAGAGAGAGCTGGGGCATGAAAGAGAATTTTGGTGAAAGAATCTTGTTACAAATGCATTTCTGAAACTGACTTTCTTTTGTAGAAAGCACTTCATTTCTTGGTGTCAAACAAAATAGGATATGCGGTCTAAAAATGGATAATCTATTCTCCCTTTTTCCAAAAATGATCTTGGAGATTTTGTAATGCTTACTCTCAAACTCTTCGTTTACACAGTAGTGATATTCTTTGTTTCTCTCTTCATCTTTGGATTCCTATCTAATGATCCAGGACGTAATCCTGGGCGTGAAGAATAAAAAAGGCGGTTTTTTTTCCTTGCTCAATTTCCCAATTTTGTTATGATTTTCGCTATTCTAGACAGTGAACTATGCTAAAATCAGAGAAAATAGTTCGGATTTTTTATTTTTATTTTAAAAGGAAAATCTCAAGTCATCAGAGGAGACGGAAAGAGAGGGATTCGAACCCTCGGTACGAATAAGTCGTACAACAGATTAGCAATCCGCCGCTTTCGTCCACTCAGCCATCTCTCCCACTTGAAAAAGGAGAATTACCCTGGTATGATTATGCATTAAATCAAAAAAGTCTTTCTTTATTTTTGATTTAATGATTTCATTTAATCTTTCGTTTTGATTCTATACTATAGACTATAAAGACTCATTAGATCCTAATTTCGATAGAGATTTATTTGATTAGTAATTTCATTCGAATTCCATTTCAATACCGAGGATATTTCCCATAGAAAAAAGGAAAGAAGCTTTCTTTCGTCTAAAAGATTTTTTGATACCCCGGCCT